TACCTTCATTGATAATAGCAAAAAATATTGGCCGTATGCTATTATTTCAATTCCCCGAGTGGCGCGAGGATTTGAAAGCGTGGAATAAAGAAATGCATATTAAATGCACTTATAATGGTGTTCAATTGTCAGAAAAAGAATTTCCAAAAAATTGGTTAACCGACGGTATTCAAATAAAGATCCTATTTCCGTTCTGTCTGAAACCTTGGTATAAATCTAAAGTCCAATCCGATCGTCGAGATCAAACGAAAAAGAAAGAAAAAACAGATAATTTTTGTTTTTTAACAGTTTGGGGAATGGAAGCGGAACTACCTTTTGGTTCTCCCCGAAAACGGCCCTCCTTTTTTGAACCCATCTTAAAAGAAATTGAAAAAAAACTCATAAAAGTAAAAAATAAATGTTTTATAGTTCTAAGAATTTTTAAAGAAAGAACAAAATGGTTTATAAAGTTTTCAAAAAAAAAAATACGATGGGTTACAAAAATTTTTCGATTTATAAAAAGAATAATGAAAAAAGTTGTAAAAGTAAGCCCAATTCCTTTAGTTGGATTGGGGGAAATAAATGAATCAAGTATAAATCAAAAAAAATTTCTTATAAGTAATCAGATTAGTCATGAATCGCCCACTCAAATTGAATACATGGATTGGATAAATTATTCACTAACAAAAAAAAAAATGAAAGATCTGGCTGATAGAACAAGTACAATTAGAAATCAAATTGAAAAAATAACAAAAGACAAGAAAAAAGGATTTCTAACTCCAGATAGAAACATTAGTCTTAATGAAACACGTTGTAATGATAAGAGATTAGAATCACCGAAACATATTTTTCAAATATTCAAAAGAAGAAGTACCCGATTAATAAGAAAATGGTACTTTTTTATAAAATTTTTTGTTGAAAGGATATATATAGATCTCCTTTTATGTATCATTAATAATATCAAAAACAATAAAAAACTCTTTCTTGAATTAACAAAGAAAATTTTTTATAAATACAATTCCACTGATGAATCAAATAAAGAAGGAATTGATGAAACAAATCAAAAAACAATTCGTTTTATTTCGACTAACTCACTTTTGAATGAATCAAATAAAGAAGGAATTAATAATAAAAATTCACATATTCTTAGTAATCTTGCCTCTTTATCACAGGCATATGTATTTTATAAATTATCACAAACAAAAGTGATTAACAAGTATTACTTGAAATCTGTACTTCAATATCAGGGAACACTTCTGTTTCTTAAAGATAAAATAAAGGATTCCTTTGGACCACAAGAAATAGTTCATTCTAAATCAAAACATAAGAAACCAAAAAATTTTATAACGAATGAATGGAAAAAATGGTTAAACTATCACTATCAATACGATTTATCTCCGACTAGATGGTCTCGATTAGTACCAAAAAAATGGAAAAATATAATGCAAAAACGTTGTCTGGTTCAAACTAAAAATTCAACTAATTTTGATTTATATGAAAACGAGCAATTAATTCATTATGAAAAACAAAAAAATGATGCAGCAGATTCATTACTAAATAAAAAAGATAAATTTAAAAATCACAAATATGATCTTTTATCACACAAATATCTTCATTATGAAGATAAGAAGGGCTCATATATTTATAGATCACCATTACAAGTAAACGAGGATCAAGAATTTCTCTATAATTACAATAATTATAAATTATTTTATGCGTTGGGAGATATATCTCTTAAGAATTATCTAAGAAAAGATTACGATACGAATAGAAATTTGGATAGAAAATATTTTGATTGGAAAATTTTTAATTTTTGTCTTAGAACAAAAATCGATATTGAATACTGGGCTAATATGGATATCAGGGCCAGCTTTAATAAAAATACTAAAGATCAAATTAATTATTATCAAATAATTGATAACATTGATAAAAAAGATCTTTTTTCTTCCTCGATTCATAAACAAAAACAAATCACCCCTGCCAATCAAACAAAAACCTCCTTTGCCTGGATGGAAATGATTGAAGAAATACAAAATTGTCCTATATCTAATCTGGAACTTTGGTTTTTTCCAGAATTTTTGTCACTTTATGCTGGATATAAGATTCAGCCGTGGATCATATCAATCAATTTACTTCTTTTAACTTTTAATGGAAATGAGAACGTTATTGAAAAAAAAAAAATCAACGTAAAACAAAAAAAAGATCTTGAATTAGAAAATAAAAAGCTAGAAGAAAAAAATAAACGAATCCAAGGAAATACTGGATCAGATACACAAAAACAAGAAAATTTAAGATCAGATACATCAAAACAACAAAAAGATATTAAAAAAAATGTTAAAGAAGATTCGGAGGGAGGATCAGACATTCAAATTCAAAAACGTAAAAATAAAAAACAATCTACGAACGATATCGCAGCAGAATTAGATTTCTTCCTGAAAAGATATTTTCTTTTTCAATTAAGATGGGATAATCCTTTGAATAAAAAAATACTCAATAATGTCAAAGTCTATTGTTTACTGCTTAGACTGAAAAACCCAAGGGAAATTGCTATAGCCTCTATTCAAAGAAATGAAATGAGTCTGGATGTAATGCCTATTTTGAAAACTCTAACTCTTGCAAAATTAATAAAAAGAGCAATATTGATTATTGAACCAGCTCGGCTATCTATAAAATGGGATGGACAATTTATTTTGTATCAAACCATAGTAATTTTACAGATGCTTAAAAAGAAGCACCAAACTAAATTTACTCGAGGATGCCAAAAAAAAAGAAATATTGATAAGAATGTTTTTGATAACGCCATTGCACGATATGAAAGGTTGGTTAAGAATAAAGACAAAAATCATAATGATTTACTTGTTCTTGAAAATATTTTCTCTACTAAACGTCGTAGAGAATTGAGAATTTTAATTTGTTTAAATTCGGGGAAGGTGAGTGTTGTGGATAGAAATTCAGTATTTTACAATGGTAACAATGCAAGTAACTATATTCAATTTTTAAATGAAGGTAAATATCCCGATATAAATAGAACTAAATTTATTAAGTTAAAATTTTTTCTTTGGCCAAATTATCGATTAGAAGATTTAGCTTGTATGAATCGCTATTGGTTTGATACCAATAATGGTAGTCGTTTTAGTCTGTCAAGGATCCGTATGTATCCGCGGTTAAGAATTAGTTGATGATACATTTCCTACGAATCACGTATCATACATGGTAGTATATAAAGGCAAATAGATATACACACGTCTTGTCTTATATTAAATTTTTGTACATGATGATACCAATTTAACGATCTTATGATATCAGAGATAAATCGACAGAATCCTCTTTTCTTAAGTCAAAACTCTTCTTTCTTTTGGGTGAAAATTTTAGCATCCATCCGTTTTTTATACCCCTATCAAAAAACAAAAAATTGAAAATTGGCTTGATTAATTGAAATTGATAAAAAAGTATATAAATAAAAATTAAATTATTGTGTATAACAAATAAAAATAACTTATTATTATTACTGATTCGTAAAATCCATATAAAAAAAAACGGGGGGGGGGTAGTTATTTTTATGGTAAAAAATTCATTTATCTCGGTTATTTCGCAAAAAGCAAAAGAAGAAAATAAGGGATCTGTTGAATTTCAAATATTTAGTTTCACCAATAAAATACGAAAACTTACTTCACATTTAGAATTGCACAGAAAGGATTATTTATCTCAGAGAGGTCTACGAAAAATTCTGGGAAAACGTCAACGGTTACTGGCTTATTTGTCAAAAAAAAATAGAGTACGTTATAAAGAATTAATTAGTCAATTAAATATTCGGGAACCAAAAACTCGTCTAAATTAATTTGAAATTCTTTTTTTTGATTTATTATATTAGATTTATAATTTCTAGTAGATTTTTGAGATTTTGATGAACTTCGTTTTCAGCAATTCACGGAATAATGAATCGGAGAAAAATTTATGACTATACCGCCTACAAGAAAGGATCTCATGATAGTCAATATGGGTCCTCAGCACCCATCAATGCATGGTGTTCTTCGACTCGTCGTTACTTTAGATGGTGAAGATGTTATTGACTGTGAACCTGTATTGGGTTATTTACACAGAGGAATGGAAAAAATTGCGGAAAATCGAACAATTATACAATATCTACCTTATGTAACACGTTGGGATTATTTAGCCACTATGTTTACAGAGGCAATAACGGTAAATGCACCAGAACAGTTGGGAAATATTCAAGTACCTAAAAGAGCCAGCTATATTAGAGTCATTATGCTGGAGCTGAGTCGTATAGCTTCTCATTTGTTATGGCTTGGCCCTTTTATGGCGGATATCGGTGCACAGACTCCTTTCTTCTATATTTTCCGAGAGAGAGAATTAATCTATGATCTATTCGAAGCTGCTACAGGTATGCGAATGATGCATAATTTTTTTCGTATCGGAGGAGTAGCGGTTGATCTACCCCATGGCTGGATAGATAAATGTTTGGATTTCTGTGATTATTTTGTAAGAGGGGTTACTGAATATCAAAAGCTTATTACGCGGAATCCTATTTTTTTGGAACGAGTTGAAGGCGTTGGCTTTATTAGTGGAGAGGAAGCAATAAACTGGGGCTTATCCGGACCCATGCTACGAGCTTCCGGAATTCACTGGGATCTTCGTAAAGTGGATCATTATGAGTGTTATGATGAATTTGATTGGGAAGTACAATGGCAAAAAGAAGGTGATTCGTTAGCCCGTTATTTAGTCCGAATCAGTGAAATGACAGAATCTATTAAAATTATTCAACAAGCTCTGGAACGAATTCCGGGGGGGCCCTACGAAAATTTAGAGGTACGCCGCTTTGATAGTGCAAGGGATTCCAAATGGAATGATTTTGATTATAGATTTCTTAGTAAAAAACCTTCGCCTACTTTTGAATTGTCGAAACAAGAACTTTATGTGAGAGTAGAAGCCCCAAAAGGGGAATTGGGAATTTTTCTAATAGGAGATCAGAGTGTTTTTCCCTGGAGATGGAAAATTCGTCCGCCAGGGTTTATCAATTTGCAAATTCTTCCTCAGCTAGTTAAAAGAATGAAATTGGCTGATATTATGACAATACTAGGTAGTATAGATATCATTATGGGAGAAGTTGATCGGTGAAATGATAATTGATACGACAAAAGTACAACAAGCTATCAATTCTTTTTCCAGATCGGAATCATTAAAAGAGTTTTTTGAACTCATATGGTTGTTTGTTCCTATTTTTACTCCTTTATTGGGGATCATAATAGGGGTACTGGTAATTGTGTGGTTAGAAAGACAAATCTCTGCAGGGATACAACAACGTATTGGACCCGAGTACGCCGGCCCGTTAGGGCTTCTTCAAGCGCTAGCAGATGGGACAAAATTACTTTTCAAAGAGGATCTTCTTCCATCTAGAGGGGATATTCGGTTATTCAGTCTTGGACCTTCTATAGCGGTCATATCCATTTTACTAAGTTATTCACTAATTCCTTTTGGCTATCGCCTCGTTCTAGCCGATCTTAGTATAGGCGTTTTTTTATGGATTGCAATTTCAAGTATTGCTCCTATTGGACTTCTTATGTCAGGATATGGATCGAATAATAAATATTCCTTTTTAGGTGGTCTACGAGCTGCTGCTCAATCCATTAGTTATGAAATACCATTAACTCTCTGTGTCTTATCAATTTCTCTACGTGTGATTCGTTAGGATATTCCCCTTTTTTAACTTTTTTTTCATTATAGGAAACAAGTTAAATGTGTTGAATAGATATATTTATTTTTTTATTCAACATTCGGGTCAATAAACTAAACCAGATAGTTGTATGAGTGAAACAAAACAGCTTAGAAAGAAAATTGGCAGTAAAAAATTTGAGCCTCATTCCCTAGGTGCTAGAGTTAAGCAGATATAAACATAAGCAGGAGACACTGTTTCCCAACGATTGGTGGGTTAGTCATCATGGTTTGAAGCGGGTACAAAAGATCAACCTGTATGGAGTTTTTAAATTTGCCTATTGTTTGTATTACTATACCGGGGATCAAGCAAAAATTAGTGGATGGCTAGAAATACCAAGGTACACAAAGGATTAGTAATGGAGAGAATGTAAGTTATCAAAAAAGAGGTACTTATGCATAACAATAAAAGGAATATTAGCGCGGGGCTTTAAGTTGGTAGAAACGATCAAGCAGTACTTCCCCATGATTCCGATCCAGAGTATGTTCCTATCCACTGATTAAAAAGAAATTACTATCAGGAACGAAGTAATCCTTTCTTCTCTTTTTTGCGATTCATTTTTTTTTCTGAGAAAGAAGAATAGGAACGAAAGAAATGGAATGTATTTGCAACGAACAAAAGAACTTGACTATAAGAATTTTTTTATTCTTTACTTTAAATCCATATTAATACAGATAGAATTCTTATCATGATTCATGAACGACTAGAATGTCTAATTCTTTTTCGTAATCAAAAGATATAAGTCGAAATAGTTATGAGTATTTTTTTTTAAGTTATTATCGAATAAAGAACAATTGAAATTAGAAAGGATAAGATCAATTCAGAAGCACTTTTTTTTAGCAGACAGAATTGCATTGGTCTAATTTAGGACTATCAAATGTATTTTTACTTGATCTCCTCTACAAGCATATCGAGATAATATTGAATCAGTCTTTTTATTTATTTGTGGCCATCGAGGAGCCGTATGAAGCTGAAGTCTCATGTCCGGTTTTGCAATAGCGATGGGAACAGTGATGTTATCATCGACTATGATTATCTAACAGTTCAAGTACAGTTGATATAGTTGAAGCACAGTTAAAATATGGTTTTTGGGGGTGGAATCTGTGGCGGCAACCTATAGGGTTTATGGTTTTTCTAATTTCTTCGTTAGCAGAATGTGAGAGATTACCCTTTGATTTACCAGAAGCAGAGGAAGAATTGGTTGCAGGTTATCAAACCGAATATTCGGGTATTAAATTTGGTTTATTTTACATTGCTTCCTATCTAAATCTACTAGTTTCTTCATTATTTGTAACAGTTCTTTACTTGGGCGGTTGGAATTTATCTATTCCGTACATATTTATTTCTGAGTTTTGCGGAATTAACAAAGCGTGTGGAGTTCTTGGAACGATAATTAGTATCTTTATTACATTAGCTAAAGCTTTTTTGTTCCTGTTCATTCCTATCACAACAAGATGGACTTTACCTAGGCTGAGAATGGACCAACTATTGAATCTTGGGTGGAAATTTCTTTTACCTATTTCTTTAGGGAATCTATTATTGACAACTTCTTCCCAACTCCTTTCGCTGTAAAGTGTAAAGGCATAGAATATTATAGATTCATAACTTCTCTCAAACAAGAGAAAGAAACATTAAATTATTCATAGATATTCACGATATGTTCCCTATGGTAACTGGGTTCATGAATTATGGTCAACAAACAGTACGAGCTGCAAAGTATATCGGTCAAAGTTTTATGATTACCTTATCCCACGCGAATCGTTTTCCTGTAACTATTCAATATCCTTATGAAAAATTGATTACCTCAGAGCGTTTTCGCGGCCGAATACATTTTGAATTTGATAAATGTATTGCTTGCGAAGTATGTGTTCGCGTATGCCCTATAGATCTCCCCGTTGTTGATTGGAAATTGGAAACTGATATTCGAAAGAAACGATTGCTTAATTACAGTATTGATTTTGGCATCTGTATATTTTGTGGTAACTGCGTCGAGTATTGTCCAACAAACTGTTTATCCATGACTGAAGAATATGAACTTTCTACTTATGATCGTCACGAATTGAATTATAATCAAATTGCTTTGGGTCGGTTACCAATGTCAGTAATTGGAGATTGCACAATTCAAACAATTATGAATTTGACTCCCCCCCCAAAAAACCACGGAAACCCCATTGCTTCAATAACAATTACCAATTAATAAATTAAATTAATCTTAGTAATTAGTAAGATTAAGTTTTGATCTAAAAAAGTTAGGTTTGCTTAGTCAATAACTAAGAATCCTAACTAGAAATTGGCGAAAATCAAATCATGGCTTGCTGTGTAGTGAAAATATATTGATATATCGGTTATCTGTAAGGTTATGAAACATTTCGACTTAATTTATTTCTTATTTTACATAAAATATAATGGATTTACCTGCACCAATACATGATTTTCTTTTAGTCTTTTTGGGGTTGGGTCTTATAGTGGGCGGTCTAGGAGTCGTATTACTTACCAATCCAATATATTCTGCCTTTTCTTTGGGATTGGTTCTTGTTTGTATATCCTTATTCCATATTCCATCGAACTCCCATTTTGTAGCTGCGGCCCAGCTCCTTATTTATGTGGGAGCTATAAATGTCTTAATAGTATTTGCTGTGATGTTCATGAATGGTTCAGAATATTACAATGATTTCCGTTTTTGGACTGTTGGAGATGGGGTCACGTCACTAGTTTGTACAAGTATTTTTATTTCGCTAATTACTACTATCTCAGATACGTCATGGTACGGGATTATTTGGACTACAAGATCAAACCAAATTTTAGAGCAAGACTTGATAAATAACGGCCAACAAATTGGGATTCATTTATCAACAGATTTTTTTCTTCCATTTGAACTTATTTCTATAATTCTTTTAATTGCTTTGATAGGTGCAATTGCTATGGCTCGTCAGTAGTAATAAATAATTAGAAAAAAAAAATTTCTTGTGTTTTGTAGTATCTCATCTCTTGTTCTTCAATGCAATTTTTAGATGATTGTTCATGTATAAAATATAAATGCTTTAGTTCGAGCTGTTACCAATACTTTTCTTTATTATGGACTTGTTAGTTATATTCTAGTCAATCAAATCAATTGAATTATTGTTCATATAAAAATGAAATGAATCAAGATTAAATTGATGAGGAGTAGTTCAATGATGCTCGAGCATGTGCTTATTTTGAGCGCCTATTTATTATCTATCGGTATCTATGGATTGATTACAAGTCGAAATATGGTTAGAGCACTTATGTGTCTTGAGCTTATACTGAATGCGATTAATATGAATTTCGTAACATTTTCGGCTTTATTTGATAGTCGTCAATTAAAAGGAGACATTTTTTCAATTTTTGTTATAGCTATTGCAGCCGCTGAAGCGGCTATTGGATTAGCTATTGTTTCTTCAATTTATCGTAACAGAAAATCAACTCGTATCAATCAATCAAATTTGTTGAATAAATAGTAATAATCATAAATTAACCAATAGAATATTAACCTATTCCAATTGGCATGCGCAGCAGAAACATACCACCTTCTTTTCTAAAATGTAAGAAATCAAAGTATCTTGGCTTTATCTCATGAGCAGATCCAGAAGTAGATTGATTATAAACAAATTCTGGTAAATCTAAATCATTGATTCGTCTGGTGTCTAAATATATGATTCATTTACTAATTTACTAGATCGAAATTTTATAACGTTCAAAAAATTTATAGACCTAATGTCACATTCAGTAAAGATTTATGATACATGTATAGGATGTACTCAGTGTGTACGAGCTTGCCCCACGGATGTATTAGAAATGATACCTTGGGACGGATGTAAAGCTAAGCAAATTGCTTCGGCTCCAAGAACAGAAGACTGTGTAGGTTGTAAAAGGTGTGAATCCGCCTGCCCAACGGATTTCTTGAGTGTACGGGTTTATTTATGGCACGAGACAACGCGCAGCATGGGTCTAGCTTATTGATACGTTGCAAAAAATTCCACTTGCATCTATTTGATTTCTCTTTACCGACAAAAACCCGTACTCGATAAATACATCATTACATATATTTATCGAGTACGGGTTTTTCTGGTCAAAGTGTATCTTGTCTTTACCACGAATTATTTTCCTTGGTTAACAATAATTGTTGCTTTGCCGATATTCGCGGGCTCTTTGATTTTATTTTTTCCTCATAGGGGAAATAAGGTAATAAGGTGGTATACTATTAGTATTTGTCTATTAGAAATCCTTCTAACTACCTATGCATTCTGTTATCATTTTAAATTGGACGATCCATTAATCCAATTGGAACAGGATTATAAATGGATAAATATTTTTGACTTTCACTGGAGACTCGGAATCGATGGACTTTCCATAGGACCCATTTTACTGACGGGATTCATTACTACTTTAGCTACGTTAGCAGCTTGGCCAGTTACTCGGGATTCGCGGTTGTTCCATTTCCTGATGTTAGCAATGTACAGCGGTCAAATAGGATCATTTTCCTCTCGAGATCTTTTACTTTTTTTCATCATGTGGGAGTTAGAATTAATTCCTGTTTATCTACTTCTATCCATGTGGGGGGGGAAGAGACGTTTGTACTCAGCTACAAAGTTTATTTTGTACACTGCGGGAGGTTCTATTTTTCTCTTAATGGGAGTTCTAGGTATGGGTTTATATGGTTCCAATGAACCAACATTAAATTTTGAAACATCAGCTAATCAATCCTATCCCATAGCATTGGAAATAATATTGTATTTTGGATTTTTTATTGCTTATGCTGTTAAACTACCAATTATACCCCTACACACATGGTTACCAGATACTCACGGAGAAGCACATTATAGTACATGTATGCTTTTAGCCGGAATCTTATTAAAAATGGGAGCATATGGGTTAGTTCGGATCAATATGGAATTATTACCCCATGCCCATGGTATATTTTCACCCTGGTTGATGATAGTAGGGACAATTCAAATAATCTATGCAGCTTCAACATCTCCCGGTCAACGCAATTTAAAAAAAAGAATTGCCTATTCTTCCATATCTCATATGGGTTTCATAATTATAGGAATTAGTTCTATAACCGATATGGGGCTCAATGGGGCTGTTTTACAAATGATTTCTCATGGATTTATTGGTGCTGCACTTTTTTTCTTAGCAGGAACGAGTTACGACAGAATACGTCTTGTTTATCTCGACGAAATGGGAGGGATCGCTATCCCAATGCCAAAACTATTTACACTGTTCAGTAGTTTCTCAATGGCTTCTCTTGCATTGCCAGGAATGAGCGGTTTTGTTGCGGAATTACTAGCGTTTTTTGGAATAATTACTAGCCAAAAATATTTTTTAATGTCAAAAATACTAATTACGTTTGTAACGGCAATTGGAATGATATTAACGCCGATTTATTCATTATCGATGTTACGCCAGATGTTCTATGGATACAAGCAATTTGATTCTCAAAATTCTAAATTTTTTGATTCTGGACCAAGAGAACTATTTGTTGCGATTTGTATTTTTCTACCCGTACTAGGTATTGGTATTTATCCGGATTTCGTTTTTTCACTATCTATTGACAAGGTAGAAGCGATTTTATCTAATTACTTTTATAGATGATTTTTATCAATAGCAATAATACATACAATAAGGTACGATTAAAGGATAATAAAAAAGAATTTTATGATTTCACAAATCATTTGTTGTATAAAATAAATAATAATATTAAAAATTTTAGATTTGTTTTGAGTTTTTGAGAACCATTTTAATAACTACCTTATGTTTATGGTTCTCAAAAACCCCTACAAACTTTCGTTATTTATGCTATTCCTGAGTATTTTATTTGTAAAGTACTTTCCTCAATTTAATATAAATGAACCATAGCTATGTAGCCCTATTCCTAATAGATTTACCCCAAAATAGCATATCCAAATTATAAGAAACCCCATAGAAGCCACAATTGCAGAATTTACGCCCTGCAAATTTTTATTTGTTCGAGTATGTAAATAAATTGCGAATATAGTCCAAGTAATAAATGCCCAAGTTTCCTTGGGATCCCAATTCCAATATGATCCCCATGCCTCATTAGCCCATACTGCTCCTGAAAGAATACCGATGGTTAAAAAGGTAAACCCTAGACTAATGATACGACAACTCCAACAATCTAATTGCTGAATCAATTGATACCTGCGATAATTTCTAAACGAAATTAAAAAAGTGTTTTGTAAAACATTGCTTATTTCATTCACGTATTGGATCTCACCAGAGGAAAATGGCCAAATTACTAAATGATTACATTTCGCAAAAACCTCTACGTTTTTGCGAAATGTAATCACTAGAAGGGCTATTGATAATAATGATCCACATAGAAGAGCTGCATAGCTCAATACCATCATACTTACGTGCATCATTAACCATTGGGACTGAAGGGCAGGGACTAATTTTGCAGATTGATGCATTTCCGTTAAAAGACCTGAGGTAGCAAAGCCTTGGGTAAAAATAGCACTCGGTGCGGTTATTGCATTTAAATGATTTTTATGGTTGGCAAAATAGGGAATCATATGAATAATAGAAAAACTCCACGAAAGGAACATTAATGATTCATATAAATCACTTAAGGGAAAATGCCCAGAATCAATCCAACGAATAACTAAAAATCCCGTTATGCAGAAAAAAGAAGCTATCAATCCTTTTTCTGACGAATTATATAGTCCGATCATTTCATGGACTAAATAGGTCATCAAATAAATAGTAATTACAATTGAAACAATCGAAAAAGAGATGTGAGTTAATATATGTTCTAAAGTTAAAAATATCATAAAAAATCCTAATCCTAAAAGAGTCCTTCAACAATGAACTTTAAATTTGGAATTGAATTTATTATAGGATTGATTCTATTTCTTTTTGAAGATGCCGCCACTCGGACTCGAACCGAGATGCTCTAGCACTGCTTCCTAAGAGCAGCGTGTCTACCGATTTCACCATAGCGGCGCACTCAAAATCATAATAGCTCATCCATATTACATCGTCGAGATTGAAGGTAGGAGTCAATTAAGACAAGATCCCTTAGTTTTAGGAAAAATTAATAACGACCCATTCAAATTTATATTTGAACGTTCCAAAATCTTTAGTTGTGGAATGGTCTTAGTTTTAACAATGCAATGGGTTTTTATGTGGTTAAATTTTAGCTCTTCTGGAATGTAAATGTAACAGTCGGAACTAGATAATTCTGTTCTCAATCTAACTAACAAATTTTCGTTTTTATATCATATCTCACTCTTTTCTTTTTTCTTGCTGCCCTATAACCCTTCATTTTAAAAATATTTTTCCGAATACGCTTTTTTGATATATTTGATATAGAAGTATGTTTCTTTTGAACCGCCATTCAAAAATGAGGAGGCTACTTATTAGTATAGTTCAATGTGAAATACATCTATTGTTCAAATTTTTTTTTAGTATCTCCGGCCATTTTAGTTTCGTCGTGTTATTTTTTAATTTTTTATTTCAGTTAGTTATTTGATTGGAAAGAATGTAAGCAACTCAATTAGTTCGATACCCAACTAGTTAATGATTATGAATAAATCAACTAAAATAATGAGATTTTTCTTTTATTGGTTCAAGTTATTTGCGACTCCTATGATTCATATCCCAATTCTATTTTGTCTATTTTGGTAGAATTATTTTTGCTTGTTCTATATATGTAATATGTATATAAATAAAAATTATCATAATAATAAATAATAGAATGGTTAAAAATCTTAGACTTTGTATCTTTGTAAATATCTTAAATACCTAAGTAGTAATGTTTTTCAAATTTCAAATGATTTAATCTTTTGACCAATAGTCACTTTTTGAGTTGAATATTTGAAATATTTGTAAAAAAAAATCATAATGAAATGATTGAAATTTCAAAATCTATTTGAGTTCTTTCATCTCTTACTTTTTTTTTATTATTATATTTATTTGGTTATTTTTTATTTTGCTCTTTCTGAAAGAGATAAAAAGGTGAATTGAAAACAAAAAAAAAAGTTTGATTTTCTTATGGAACATATATATCAATATACATGGATCGTACCTTTCGTTCCACTTCCAGTTCCTATAGCAATAGGAGTAGGACTTCTTTTTGTTCCGACAGCAACACAAAGTCTTCGGCGTATGTGGGCTTTTCTAAGTGTTTTATTACTAAGTATCATTATGATTTTTTCAGCCACCTTGTCTATTCAGCAAATAAATGGAAATCTTATTCATCAATATGTATGGTCTTGGACTATCAATAACGATTGTTCCTTAGAATTTGGCTACTTAATCGACCCACTTACTTCCATTATGTTACTATTAATCACTACTGTTGGAATAATGGTTCTTATTTATAGTGACAATTATATGTCTCATGATCAAGGCTATTTAAGATTTTTTGCTTATATGAGTTTTTCCAATGCTTCCATGTTAGGATTAGTTACTAGTTCTAATTTGATACAAATTTATATTTTTTGGGAATTAGTTGGAATGTGTTCGTATCTATTAATAGGTTTTTGGTTCACCCGCCCAATTGCAGCAAGTGCTTGCCAAAAAGCTTTTATAACTAATCGTGTGGGGGATTTTGGTTTATTATTAGGAATTCTAGGGTTTTATTTTCTAACGGGGAGTTTTGAATTTCGGGATTTGTTTGAAATAACCAATAACTTGATTGCTGGCGAGGAGATCAACTCTTTATTCTTTACTTTGTGTGCTTCCTTATTATTCGTCGGTGCAGTTGCTAAATCAGCGCAATTCCCCCTTCACGTATGGTTACCTGATGCAATGGAGGGGCCTACTCCTATATCAGCTCTTATCCATGCCGCTACTATGGTAGCAGCAGGAATTTTTCTTGTAGCTCGACTTCTTCCTCTTTTTGCAGTTATACCTTACGTAATAAATTTAATTTCTTTGATAGGTATAATAACAATACTATTAGGAGCTACTTTGGCTCTTGCTCAACGAGACATTAAGAAAAGTTTAGCCTATTCTACAATGTCTCAATTGGGTTATATTATGTTAGCTTTAGGTATGGGGTCTTATCGAGTTGCTTTATTTCATTTGATTACTCATGCCTATTCGAAAGCATTATTATTTTTAGGGTCCGGATCGATTATTCATTCAATGGAAACCATTATTGGCTATTCCCCAGATAAAAGTCAGAACATGGCTCTTATGGGAGGTTTAACAAAATACGTGCCGATTACAAAAACTGCCTTTTTATTAGGTACACTTTCTCTTTGTGGTATTCCACCTCTTGCTTGTTTTTGGTCTAAAGATGAGATTCTTAACGATAGTTGGTTGTATTCACCGATTTTTGCGATAATAGCTTGTTTCACAGCGGGTTTAACTGCATTTTATATGTTTAGAATGTATTTACTTACTTTTGAGGGGCATTTAAATGTTAATTTTAAAAATTACAGTGGCAAAAAAAATAGCGCATTCTATTCTATATCTATATGGGGCAAAGAAGAAGAATCGAAAGCGATAAAACAAAATTTTGTTTTATCAAAAATAAAAAATAATGACAGTATTTCTCTTGGTTCAAAAAAAAAAAATACAATTGATGTCAATATAAGAAATATAATGCGATCTTTTATAACTATGAATTTTTTCAAAAAAAAAATAATTTCCCTGTATCCCCACGAATCAGACAATACTATGCTCTTGCCGCTTCTTGTATTGGTTTTATTTACTTTGTTCATCGGATCTATAGGAATTCCTTTTGATCAAGGAGGAATATATTTTGATATATTATCAGACTGGCTAACTCCGGCGATAAATCTTTTACATTCAAATTCAAACAATTCTGTGGATTGGTATGAATTTGTGGAAAATGCAATTTTTTCAGTAAGTATAGCCTCTTTCGGAATATTTATAGCGTATATTTTATATAGTCCTGTTTATTTATCTTTTCAAAATTTCGACTTAATTAATTTGTTTGTTCAAATGGGTCCTAAAAGAATTTTCTGGGACAAAATAATAAATCTGATATATAATTGGTCATATAATCGTGGTTATATCGATGGTTTTTATGCAAAAATTTTTACTAGTGGTATAAGGGGGTTAGCTGAGTTAATTTATTTTTTTGATAGACAAATAATTGATGGAATTACAAATGGGTTTGGTGTTACAAGTTTCTTTGTAGGAGAGGGGATAAAATATGGAGGGGGTGGCCGCATTTCTTCTTATCTCTTCTTATATTTATTTTATTTATCTTTTTTTTTATTTCTTGTATTTCAGGTATTTCAAGAGCTTCTTTTATAATTATTTGATCATTAGGATAAGTTGTAACTGCATCGAAGAAATATTTTGATTGATTTTCTGAATGAATGTTTCCTTGTTTTGAAAATAAGGAAATACCTTTTAAATTCAAATTAGTCGTGGATTCCTCTTCCAATTCACTGTTTTGTTCAAATTCTCGGTAATCAGTAGGAAGGATACCGTGAAGCTTATTTATCACAATGGTTGTTATGGGATCTTCTATCGAGTTGATTAAAAGATTGCCCCTGCTTGATCCTGAATTAAAATTTTTCATTCTTCCGCGAAGGGACCCGTTCAAAAAAGGATCATACACTTTAGGTAAGCAGTTTTCCTCAGTTTCCTCATTGCATAATCTAGTCCTTTTTTCAAGTACATCCAGATCAAGAGAATCCTTGTCTAGAGTTTTGATTCGATTGATAAATTCGTTGCTCAGGTTGTTTTTTTTTTGTTCATTGGTATAAATCCAATGATTATACAGCGCTTCTGGGGATATTTTTTCTATCGTGCACAAAAACAACTTTTTTTGTATCATTTCAAAAAACGTTGACAAAATTTGTGGATATGAAAAAGATATTCTTTGTTTTCCATCACTTAGACATGTAGAAAAAAAATATTGTGACATTTCATTTCTTACAGCATTTTCAAACCGATCGTTTTTTATATATCGCAATGGGCGATTCCATCGTTTATAATCGAAAAGAAGAGTTACAAGAGGTTTTTCAAACCAGAAGAGATCCTTATCTTCATCTTCTAAATAAAAATTTTTAAAAACTGGGCTATTTTTATAGCATGTCTCTTTAAAGTGAAATTCATCCTTTGTTTTTTCCTTTCCATTCACTTGGATCTTTTCCGTTTCATCTATTTCATCTATTTTGTCCGAATCGTCTTTTTCTTCCGAAAAAAAGGAAGGGGAAGGGTCTTCTTCGGTGGATCCCTCTTGTTCCTGTTTAGTCCCCTTCGTTTCGGAAGTTGTTTCTATTTCTACTTCTACATCTGTTTCTTCCTCACTTTCCCCCCCTTCTTCTGTTTTTGAGGTTTCTTTCAGTTTCTTAGTGACAATAGGCGACGGTATTCTGCCTAAATAGTAGACACAGGTGATAAATAAGAGAATACTAAAAATTCGAATTCGAGCCATAGAATTTCTCAATTCTGACACAAGGTACTTATTCGATCTAATAGAACGATTTTGCCGTATCCAGAATAATACCAATCCAACCCATTTCATGAATAAAATGTGACCAATTAACCAACCAACAAAACTACTTGTTACAAATAACATCTTGTTGTTGCATCGAAACATATAAATGTTGACTAATCTGGCTAACGTTGGACTTGGTAAAATGAAATGGTTGAATAATTGAAAAATGAGATTATTCAGGAATACACATTGAATGCTGAGATTACGCATTGAATTTCTGGTAGTAGATCCATAATCAAAAAAGTGTTTGTGATTGTTCCAGAAGAAATGAAACAAAAGATACGGTAGAACTAGGACAGTTATTGTATGAGGTCTAC